GTAGAGTTGGGGATAGAGGGACTTGAACCCTCACGATTTTAAAAGTCAACGGATTTTCATCTTACTATAAATTTCATTGTTGTCAGTATTGACATGTAGAATGGGACTCTATCTTTATTCTCGTCCGATTAATAAGTTCCACCAAGGATCTATCAGACTATGAAGTGAATCATTTGATCAATGAATATTCGATTTTTTCTTAAACTTCGAATTGATTCACACCTTTTCTACTAAAAAAAAAAAATATAAATCGAGATTCAGGTCGTCATTTTTGAGATCGTTTTGTATTACCTAATATTTATACAAAATAGGTTTTTATCCTTCATCCTTTTTTTTATTTGAAGTTTGGATCGAAGGATTCCTTTTATCAACACAAGGTAGTGAACTCCATTTGTTAGAACAGCTTCCATTGAGTCTCTGCACCTATCCCTTTTTTCTCGCTTTCTAAACTCTGGTTTGTTCGCGTAAACCAGGATTTGGCTCAGGATTGCCCATTGTTAATTCCAGGGTTTCTCTGAATTTGAAAGTTATCACTTAGTAGGTTTCCATACCAAGGCTCAATCCAATTAAGTCCGTAGCGTCTACCGATTCCGCCATATCCCCCTTTTTGCTTTGAGATTAGGATCTCATTATTATGTCTTTCCACTTTTTCTTATGCCGAAACTTTGGAATTCATTACATATAGATACTTTTTTTATTTCTTTGGTATCTTCTTTCATTTTTTTTAGCCCAATCCATTTTGATTTAGTCTAATCAACAAAGATTCTATCATTTTTGTATTTGCAATTCAATATGGTTATATATTACATAACATATATATGTTATTACTTTTATCATCTTTGTCTTAAATTTTAAAAAATAGTCGAACGGTCAATTATATTTTTTTTTACTTCCATGAAAAGAAATTTATTATTTTTTTTGAAACTTAGAATTATACAATGTGCAGCGGAAAAAGATTATAAGTCTACTTCGTAGATTTTATATTCTAATAATTTAATTCTAAAAAATTATATTCGAAATGAATATTCGAATATTAATTTGAATAATTCTATATTATTAGAAATAAAAAATAAAAATAAAAGTATAAAATAATAATAATAGCGTGAGGTTATAACAAAAAAACAATAATTTCAAATCAGATATCATTTAACTAAAAAAAAAAAAAGATTTCTGATCTAATTAAGAGTTTCTTATTTATAAACTAATGAAATCAAAATTATAAAGTCGATATATTGCTATATTCTATTAATTAAGGTTATGTTTTATTTATTTAATGATAGTCACTATTTATTTGAGCTATATTTTGTTCTAGAATATATAGAATATGATTAATTAATTCTAAATAGATAAGGAAAAAAATGAATAGAATAGTTAATTGATACGATCTAGTAGTTTAGTGAATTTGTATGCACGTGCTATTTTATTTGAGCCCGCTTAGCTCAGAGGTTAGAGCATCGCATTTGTAATGCGATGGTCATCGGTTCGATTCCGATAGCCGGCTTTTCCATATTTTTTAGTTTTTTACATGATTTTTAATGTACTTTGCAAAATAAAAGAAGATTGAAAAGACTTATTTCACCTTTTCCCAGAGTTACCACTCCATTTATATTATGTCATATAAACTTCCATATAGGAATATATATTGGGTAAAAGGATTAGACCTTTGCAAAATAAATCAAGAAAATAAAGGAAAATTTTTATGATTTATTTTATTTATATATTATGATTTATTTTATTTATATATATTGTATATACAATAAAAAAAATATGTATATTGAGACGAATATATCTTCTTACTCTTTGTATTCCAATAGTTTATTGGAGTGGATTTAACGTCATTTATCATTATCATTTAGTTCAGTTTTAATTTTGTTTAGTTTTGTACAATTTCAATAAAAAAAGGAGTCTTTATGTCACGTTACCGAGGGCCTCGTTTTAAAAAAATACGCCGTCTGGGGGCTTTACCGGGACTAACTAGTAAAAGGCCTAGGGCAGGAAGCGATCTTAGAAACCAATCGCGCTCCGGAAAAAAATCTCAATATCGTATTCGTTTAGAAGAAAAACAAAAATTGCGTTTTCATTATGGTCTTACAGAACGCCAATTACTTAAATATGTTCGTATCGCCGGAAAAGCCAAGGGGTCAACAGGTCAGGTTTTACTACAATTACTTGAAATGCGTTTGGATAACATCCTTTTTCGATTGGGTATAGCTTTGACTATTCCTCAAGCACGCCAATTAGTTAACCATGGACATATTTTAGTTAATGGTCATATAGTTGATATACCAAGTTATCGCTGCAAACCCCGAGATATTATTACAGTGAAGGATGAACAAAACTCTAGAACTTTGGTTCAAAATCTTCTTGATTCATCTGCCCCCGAGGAATTGCCAAACCATCTTACTCTTCACACATTCCAATATGAAGGGTTAGTCAATCAAATAATAGATAGGAAATGCGTCGGTTTGAAAATAAATGAATTGCTTGTCGTAGAATATTACTCTCGACAGACTTAATAAACCTAACTTAAGTAAAAAAAAACTAAAAACAAGAGTTCGGATAACTCCCCTTCGCCCTCCTTTTTTTTTTTTAAAGGCACAAGGTAAGGGATTTTGTCGGGGAATCTTTTTCCTATTTATGTATCATAGAATGTATCATAGATTGGTAGGGAGATTTGGATCCCTTGTTTGCTCTTCCCCGCATATTCCATATCAAATAAATTAGGAAATAGAGAATCTATTTAAAAATCAAAACAAGGTAGATTTTATATCTATTTTTTTTATTTGATTTGATACATTATGGTCAATCACGTAAGATTGGTGAATTAGTTGAAAGTACGGAAAGAGAGGGATTCGAACCCTCGGTAAACAAAAGCCTACATAACAGTTCCAATGTTACGCCTTCAACCACTCGGCCATCTCTCCGACACCAGGATTATGACTGAGTACCTGGGTGAATAGCGAGTTATTCATCGTTTTTTAGATTATGGTTAATAGATACCTTTTTTTACCGGAAAAAATTGTAAGTAGATAGAATATTTTTTTATTTTAATGAGTCCGCTTTTATGTTAGTTCGTACTATACAATTCCTTTGTTTGTGAGAAAATTTTCTCACAAAAGAAAAGGTAAAGGAAATCAAAAGAGTTATAGAATGGATTTTTACCTATGCCAAGATCGCGTATAAATGGAAATTTTATTGATAAAACCTTTACAATTGTAGCCGATATCTTATTACGAGTCATTCCGACAACTTCCGGAGAAAAGGAGGCATTTACTTATTACAGAGATGGTGCGATTTGATTATCATTATTTTTTTTCTCGCCGATTTGGAATAGAAAGAAAAACGAGTATTGAAAAAAAAATCTACGCTTTTGAAGGTGAAGTTTATAATATAAAAAAAGCAATCCCTTCTGTCATGTATCCACGATTAATGCAGCCTTAGATGCTTCAATTGTGAATTCTAGTATTGAGCAAAAGGTTTTTACCTATGGTTCCCGTATTACAGATCAATCCTACTACACTAATACAATATACACTAATACAATATACGAATAGGAGGCATAGGGAAGAAGCACTACGCCGAGAAATCAACAACACGAAAACTTTCTTCAAAATGATTCCTTTTCTTTCTTCTTCTTCTTTGGGATTGGGACTAATTAAAATGGTTGGAACAATAAACATCCATCTCGTTCGTACTTTGGATACCCGTATAACCATTGAAGACTGTTGAAGTGGCTAATTCCTGGAAATTTAGGGGCGTTGAGAACAAAGAAATTTTTAAAGTTTACTTTTTTATTTTTATCTAGCATGAACCCACTTGGTAGTAAGAAAAGATCTTTTGCAAGAAGGTTGGCTAGGGATTTCTTGTAAAAACATTAGCCCCGCTTAGTTCATAATGACATCAAATTTTTCCATATATTATTTTCATTATGCACCTAAAGGAGGAGCCGTATGAGATGAAAATCTCACATACGGTTCTGAAACGGAGAATTCGTTAAAGCGAATGACGACCGTAACGGATGTCGGCTCAATCTGAAGGAAATTATGCGGAAGCATTACAGAATTATTATGAAGCTATGCGCCTAGAAATTGACCCCTATGATCGAAGTTATATACTCTATAATATAGGCCTTATTCACACAAGTAATGGGGAACATACCAAAGCTTTAGAATATTATTTTCGGGCATTAGAACGAAACCCCTTTTTACCACAAGCTTTTAATAATATGGCTGTGATCTGTCATTACGTGCGACTATCTCCACTATAGAAAAAAAAGAACGAACAGCTAGTCAATTAAATACTAGAAACACAAAAAAGGGCTTTCTACATAAGCATCGTACAAAACGATTTTTATTAGCTGTAGCAAATAAATAAACTTCATAGATCAAATATGAAGTGAAGACTGGATATGCCTAAATACTTTATTTCTATGGATAATAAAAGATTTAATTGATAGAGGAAGCACCGTAAAGATCAATTGGAAAGGTTTTGGACCGATACAACAAGAGCTGTTTATTTATATCATAATATGAGATAAATCTTCGGAATCTACTTATGTAATAGAGTAGATCCCCTAAGGTATTGAGCAGCGGTGTAGCATCAGATCCTAAAGACAGTAAGTCTTTTTATTTTTTATGAAGTATGAAAAAAGTCTTTTTCAAAGATTCTATATAAATTTTAATATGAAAGCGGGATAGTTACCTTTCATAAAATTATAATATCTAAAAACAGTGGACATGCCCTTTTTTCTGAAGGTAGGAGAAAAGATAAAACTTTAATTTTATATTAATTAATATATTAATTAAATCAAAATTAAAGTTTGAAACTCATGTAATTACTCTCTTTTGTTTAATACAAGAAAAACCGAATATCTATAAGAAATCTCATTCAATCAGACATTCAATTAGATATTTAGATATAAAGTTAAAGTAGGTTAGTTAAAGTTAAAAAACTGGTATACCAAAACAAAAGAGTTGGTTGTCGAGCCGTATGAGGTAGGA